TCAGCGTTGTCAATTTATCCAGAACTTCTCTCTTTTCCTCGGTGAAACAAGAATCCGTTTTGCTCAAATCAAAGCACTTAGTTTAGCCTTTGTTTCCTCTGTGCCCTGTCTTCTTTAAAGATTCATCCAATGGAATCCCGACTCCCTTTCTTTTTGATTTCCATTCTATTTATAATTAGAACCTAATTAAGATAGGATGACTAATGTATGCAGCCTAATGAGGAGTAATACTATAAAAATAAAGAACTCTATTTCAGAACTATGAGACAGAATATTCTGTTTTCTTATTTACTCTTTCTTTATTTTTGGATTTTATTTCAATTTTTCTATTTTATAGAAAGTAGATCGATTTAGATAATGTATATATAAGCAAAGTAATATACTTCAAACAAAGTAGGAATTCGCAAGATGGAGAAAATCATTGCAGTTATTATAGGGAAGTCTAGGGACTTAGAGCATATCCTATTTGAAGGAGGATGGAATTCAAATCAGGTAAGGGATCCTTCCTTCTATTGATTTGATAGAAATTCGTTTTTCTTTTCCTGTCTCTAAGATTTTCGATGAATGAGCCTGTGGTAATGCTTTTATCTCTATTCTATGGCGCAAGCGACCGTCCAGTCTATAAACAAGTACTAATGAGGAAATGAAAACTATACTAAAGGAAACATAGGATCTCTATCCTAAAATCTAAAAAAAGGACATATTAGGGCTATACGGATTCGAACCGTAGACCTTCTCGGTAAAACAGATCAAACGGATTATTATCGAAATGATTCGAACTGTTTCAAAGACCCAACATGCATTTTTTTGCATTGGGCTCTTTCATCAACTGATGTAAAGATCAGTTAGTCCACCATAGTTTTTCTTTACGGAAAGATAATGAGATGGCTCCCTGTGCTCTGGTTGATTATTTGTATTATGATCTATCTAGGAGCAATACCAAAGTGTTTCAAAGGAGGATTACCTTGACTTAGGTCTGCCTCCGGCCTAAATTAAATCAACCTAAGTGAAATGGAGTCTCTATCGTTCCGCTGCAAGAGTTGACTATGAGACTTCATACACCTTAAAGTTCATAGAACGAAAAGAAGTTTTTTGGAGGCCCTTATCCTCATTACGCCTAGCATTTAGTGGGCTGGATATTTACCTTATCAACTAGCAAATCAATAAGGGTTCTATTTGATTAGGCACCTGAATTGGCACCTGAATCGGACTGAACCGACTGTTTGTCAGGCTACTGTTCTCCTATTCTCTCGAATCCATGAAGTAAGACATTGATTTTGCAATAAGATCAATTATGTTCATTGCATAATAAGCTCCCTTGAAAAGCATTGGCGCACGTGTAAGCGAGTTGCTCTACCGAACTGAGCTATAGCCCTTGTCAGAGATATCTTAACATATAGATAATTTCTTGTCAAGATGAATATTCTCTAATGCCAGAGGATATCCCTTTGATCTGTTTACTATATAACATACCAATAACGGAGCAGTATTGCTTATAAAAAGGATTCGATCTATAATCGATCGAAGTAATGGGTCTTCCTTTGTGGTGATAAATTGCCTACTTAACTCAGTGGTTAGAGTATTGCTTTCATACGGCGGGAGTCATTGGTTCAAATCCAATAGTAGGTAGGTAGGTAGAAAAATTACTAGATAGCATTGGACTTACTTCGCTTCGCTATCTAATAACTTTTTCTACCCCTCTTCCCTTTTTCTTTGTATCAACTAAACCATTGGATTGTATTCAATTGGATGGGGGAATCCAATTGATAGCCTCGACTCGTATCCTAGCTCGTCTGAGAGCTAGCTTCGCTTCAACCAACTCTTTCGTACCCTCAGCTCTACTCAAGTTAGCTTCGGCTATTTCAAGTGCCTGTTGAGCTTCTTCCGGATCAATGTCACTACCCAGTTCCGCATCATTTCCTAAAATGATGATCTCATTATTAACTATTCTCGCAAAACCGCTCCACAGAACCGCCGTTAACCATTGGTCGTTGAGGAGGCGTATTCTCAAAGGACCCATATCTACAGCTGTGTTAATGGGGGCGTGGTTTGGTAATACGCCAATTTGGCCACTATTAGTAGATAAAATGATTTCTTTCACTTCACAATCCCAAATAATTCGCTTAGGAGTTAGTACATAAAGATTTAATTTCATTTCTTCAATTTGTTCTCCTCTTCTAAGTTTATAGCTTTCGTGCTAGCTTCATCGATGTTACCCACCAAATAAAAAGCTTGTTCGGGTAGGCCGTCTAATTCTCCGGAAAGGATTAGTTGAAATCCCCTAATTGTTTCTGCAAGACCAACATACTTTCCTGCAGAACCGGTAAAAACTTCTGCCACAAAGAACGGTTGTGATAAGAAACGTTCAATTTTTCGTGCTCTTGCTACAGTTAAACGATCCTCCTCTGATAATTCATCCAACCCAAGAATTGCGATAATGTCCTGAAGTTCTTTGTAACGTTGTAAAGTTTCCTTAACTCTTTGCGCAGTTTCATAATGTTCGTTGCCAACGATCCGAGGCTGTAACATAGTTGAGGTTGAATCTAAAGGATCTACTGCTGGATAAATACCCTTGGAAGCTAATCCTCTGGAAAGTACGGTAGTAGCATCCAAATGTGCAAATGTTGTGGCAGGAGCAGGGTCGGTCAAATCGTCCGCAGGTACATAAACTGCTTGGATCGAAGTTATGGATCCCTTTTTTGTAGAAGCAATTCTTTCTTGCAAAGAACCCATTTCTGTACTAAGAGTAGGTTGATAACCCACTGCGGAGGGCATTCTCCCTAATAAGGCGGATACCTCCGATCCTGCTTGAACAAAACGAAAGATATTATCGATGAATAGAAGCACGTCTTGCTTATTAACATCTCGGAAATATTCTGCCATAGTTAGGGCAGTTAAACCAACTCTCATACGAGCTCCCGGCGGTTCATTCATTTGACCATAGACTAGAGCTACCTTTGATTCCTCCAAATTTTTTTCATTAATTACTCCGGATTCCTTCATTTCCATATAAAGATCATTTCCTTCACGAGTCCGTTCCCCTACTCCGCCAAATACGGATACGCCTCCATGAGCTTTAGCAATGTTGTTGATTAATTCCATGATGAGTACTGTTTTACCTACTCCAGCCCCCCCAAATAGTCCTATTTTTCCTCCACGTCGATAAGGAGCTAAAAGATCGACCACCTTAATACCTGTTTCAAAGATGGATAATTTCGTATCTAGCTCGATAAAGGCAGGCGCAGATCTATGAATAGGGAATGTTGCATTAATATCTACAGGACCCAAATTGTCAATAGGTTCCCCAAGAACGTTGAAAATTCGTCCGAGAGTAGCTCCACCGACTGGAATACTGAGAGGAGCTCCCGTGTCAATCACTTCCAATCCTCTCATCAACCCGTCTGTAGCACTCATAGCTACAGCTCTAACTCGATTATTTCCTAATAATTGTTGTACCTCACAAGTCACATTAATTTGCTTACCGGCAGTGTCTCTACTCTTGACTACCAAAGCGTTATAAATATAAGGTAACTTGCCCGGGGGAAAAGTGATATCCAGCACGGGTCCAATAATTTGATCGATACGCCCTATGCTTTTTTCTTCAATTGTGGAAACCCCGGGACGAGAAGTAGTAGGATTGGTTCTCATAATTATCACATAATTTTCAAAAAAAAAAGGAATTTGTCGAATTTTTTCTTGTTGAATAATGCCAAATCAAATCCAAAAAAATAGCCAAAAATCCAAAAGTCAAAAGGAAATGAATTAGTTAATTCAATAAGAGAGAAAGGGGGACGAGGACTTGATTTCGTTGCCCAAGCGAATCCCATTCAATCGTTTACTCATGGAATGAGTCCGTTGGAAAGTTCAATCAATCTTTTTTTTCATATACATTTCGCCTTTTGTGGAGGATCTGTCCCTACTCTACTTTCCTATCTAGGACTTCGATATACAAAATATATACTACTGTGAAGCATAGATTGCTGTCAACAGAGAATTTTCTTAGTATTTAGGTATTTACATTCAAAATAAGAAAGGGGCCTATTAAGAACTTGTAAAATAAGGATTAGGGATTGATTTGGGTTGCGCTATATCTATCAAAGAGTATACAATAATGATGGATTTGGTGAATCAAATCCATGGTTTAATAACGAACCATGTTAACTTACCATAACAACAACTCAATTCCTATCGAATTCCTATAGTAGAATTCCTATAGGATAGAACATACACAGGGTGTACGCATTATATATGAATGAAACATATTCATTAACTTAAGCATGCCCTCCATTTTCTTTAATGAGTTGATATTAATTGAATACCCTTTTTGTTTTAAAAGATTTTTGCAAAGGTTTCATTTACGCCTAATCCATATCGAGTAGACCCTGTCGTTGTGAGAATTCTTAATTCATGAGTTGTAGGGAGGGACTTATGTCACCACAAACAGAAACTAAAGCAAGTGTTGGATTTAAAGCTGGTGTTAAGGATTATAAATTGACTTATTACACCCCGGAGTATGAAACCAAGGATACTGATATCTTGGCAGCATTCCGAGTAACTCCTCAGCCCGGGGTTCCGCCCGAAGAAGCAGGGGCTGCAGTAGCTGCCGAATCTTCTACTGGTACATGGACAACTGTTTGGACTGATGGACTTACCAGTCTTGATCGTTACAAAGGGCGATGCTATCACATCGAGCCCGTTGTTGGGGAGGAAAATCAATTTATCGCTTATGTAGCTTATCCATTAGACCTATTTGAAGAGGGTTCTGTTACTAACATGTTTACTTCCATTGTGGGTAACGTATTTGGTTTCAAAGCCCTACGCGCTCTACGTCTGGAGGATCTGCGAATTCCCCCTACTTATTCAAAAACTTTCCAAGGTCCGCCTCATGGTATCCAAGTTGAAAGGGATAAGTTGAACAAGTACGGCCGTCCTTTTTTGGGATGTACTATTAAACCAAAATTGGGATTATCCGCAAAAAATTACGGTAGAGCGTGTTATGAGTGTCTACGCGGTGGACTTGATTTTACCAAAGATGATGAAAACGTAAACTCACAACCATTTATGCGCTGGAGGGACCGTTTTGTCTTTTGTGCCGAAGCAATTTATAAATCACAGGCCGAAACCGGTGAAATCAAGGGGCATTACTTGAATGCGACTGCAGGTACAGTCGAAGAAATGATGAAGAGAGCTATATTTGCGAGGGAATTAGGGGTTCCTATTGTAATGCATGACTACTTAACTGGGGGATTCACCGCAAATACTACTTTGGCTCATTATTGCCGCGACAATGGCCTACTTCTTCACATTCACCGGGCAATGCATGCAGTTATTGATAGACAGAAAAATCATGGTATGCATTTTCGTGTATTAGCTAAAGCATTGCGTATGTCTGGGGGAGATCATGTCCACGCCGGTACAGTAGTAGGTAAGTTAGAAGGGGAACGCGAAATGACTTTAGGTTTTGTTGATTTATTGCGCGATGATTTTATTGAAAAAGATCGTGCTCGCGGTATCTTTTTCACTCAGGACTGGGTATCTATGCCAGGTGTTATACCGGTGGCTTCAGGGGGTATTCATGTTTGGCATATGCCAGCTCTGACCGAAATCTTTGGAGATGATTCCGTATTACAATTTGGTGGAGGAACTTTAGGACATCCTTGGGGAAATGCACCTGGTGCAGTAGCTAATCGGGTGGCTTTAGAAGCTTGTGTACAAGCTCGTAACGAAGGGCGCGATCTTGCTCGTGAAGGTAATGAAATTATCCGAGCAGCTTGCGAATGGAGTCCTGAACTAGCCGCAGCTTGTGAAATATGGAAGGCGATCAAATTTGAGTTCGAGCCGGTAGATACTATAGATAAGTAGATAAAACTAGATATAAAGAAGGTCTAAATAAAAAAGAAGCGAAATAGAAAGAGAAAAAAGCAGTTACGAAATGCAGTAATTCTTCTTTATTCTTCTAATTGATTGCAATTAAACTCGGCTCAATCTTTTTTTTAAGATTGAGCCGAATAAAAATAGATCTTGATACGATCATGAGACTTGACAAATCGAGATTCCTCTATTCTATATATTTAGAATATATAAAGGTATAATACAATAAATAAATACAAATATAGTATTATCATATGATAATGGAATCAAATACGCAGTATTTACAGAAAAAGTCTTTATTTATTGGGAAAGAATCAATGAAAAAAGATTAGGAATCGCAATGCTACTATACGCGTCCGGAGGAGTATTCGGAATAATATTCTTCTATAATCCATTCTTGTGTCTTGCGCGGGGTCTTACTAACAGGACTTCGCTGCACGGGACGGGTTTTCGTCGAAAAGCTAACTCCACCCGGCATTTTCATACCCTTTGGGTGGTATATCGCCTTAAAAAGTCTAAGGGGGTAGTATGAGATCTGTAGTAGGTAAGAGAATTTGCCCTTTGATTTTGATTGAGTATGCTATTTTTCCGCCTTTACCGCGCATTATTGTATGAGCTTCTAGAGGATAGAGGAGCACGTATGCAGGAAGGAAATTACAGCTTAATAAAAAAGTCTAAAAAAGCTTCAACTTTACGGCACTATCAATCAACTAAAAAGCCCTATGTATGAATCCTTACAACCGGTGGGATAGGATAAGAGCGAGTTTCGGTATACTGGGGTTGGGGGATATCCTTATTTCAAAACCTGACGCGCATCTTGCGTTTGTGGGGGTCCGAGAGTGGTTGAAGAAGTATTGCATGTGGAAGTAGGTAGACGAAACTGATTTAGGATTCGAAATGGGCGCATTCGACTAAAAGTCGTACTGAGACCTTTTTTAAAGGGTATTCTGAAAGAGGTATTTCATTTTCACAATCGCTTTCTTTTGAATCCAATTTCAAGTTCGATTAGAAGGATAGAAAGGCCATGAGGACGGGAAAAGAAAAATCAAATCTTTTTAATCTCCTTTTTTGCAATTTTCTTATTATCCATTCCATTCATTTTTTTTTATAGAATACTAAAGTATTCTATAGTATTCTATAAAAAATCTTTATTTTGCAAACTAAAAAATACAATAGTCAATATTCCTTATAATAGATATACTTAATTATATTATAAGAATCCTAAGATATTTTTCGAATAGATAGAAATAGTAAATTTGAATTGAGACACCTATTCTATGACGGATTTTAACTTACCTTCTATTTTCGTGCCTTTAGTAGGCTTAGTATTTCCGGCAATTGCAATGGCTTCTTTATTTCTTTATGTGCAGAAAAATAAGATTGTCTAGAACCGATGGGGCCGAATTTTCTCAATGTATTTCCACGCAGGATCATAATACAGATATTTTTTAGTGTAAGTAATATAATATGGTAGGGTATGTGGCTCTTTCTACACACAAATGAAAAACGGCTATGGATGCGGATATAGGCTACGAGCATAAATGCATGCATATGCGGAGCCGGGTATAGCGAGTTTTATTTTAAGTAGATCAACAGATATTTTTTGAATAGAAAGTCAATGTATCTAACCAATTATTTCACAGGAGTACTAGTTACTGAAGGCGATTTCAGAATCAAAAAAAGTAAAGTCAAAATCATTTAGCTTATTCTCTCAATTTCAATCGACCGCTGCTGGATTTAGTATATCTAATATGAATTGGCGATCAGAACACATATGGATAGAACTTCTAAAAGGTTCTCGAAAAAGAGGTAATTTTTTCTGGGCCTGTATTCTTTTTCTAGGTTCACTAGGATTTTTATCGGTTGGGGCTTCCAGTTATCTTGGTAAGAATATGATATCTGTACTTCCATCTCAACAAATTCTTTTTTTTCCACAGGGGGTCGTGATGTCTTTCTACGGAATCGCGGGCCTATTCATTAGCTCCTACTTGTGGTGCACTATTTTGTGGAATGTAGGCAGTGGTTATGACCGATTCGATAGAAAAGAGGGAATAGTGTGCATTTTTCGTTGGGGATTCCCTGGAATAAAACGTCGCGTCTTCCTTCGATTCCTTATGCGGGATATCCAATCAATTAGAATTCAGGTTAAAGAGGGTCTTTATCCTCGTCGTATCCTTTATATGGAAATCCGGGGCCAGGGGGTCATTCCCTTGACTCGTACTGATGAGAAGTTTTTTACTCCACGAGAAATTGAACAAAAAGCTGCCGAATTGGCCTATTTCTTGCGCGTACCAATTGAAGTATTTTGAATACCGATTTAATTTTTTTGAAATGAATTGAATGAATTGGATTCGTTATTGTAAGGAGATTTTTGAGTATTTATCTAAAGAAAGGAACAAACGAGGATAAGAGAAAATTGCTTCTAATTTGTTTTGTCCAAGTGAGATATATGGCATAATATTCTTCCATTTTCATCTGAAAGGGCTTTTTTTTTTATTCTATTTCTCTATTCCACTCCATCTAGATCTAAGAAAGAACCCAATGCAATGAAATTCCACTAGTATACAAAAAAGAGGAATAGATACAAGGTCTCAAACCTTGTTATAGAATTTTTGCTTCAAATAAAAAGAAATATCATATAGAGTCAGCGAATGAAATAGAGTCAGCGAATGAAGCAGATTCATTAACAACTCAATTTACAGATCAAAAATGAAAAAAAAGAAAGCATTGCCTTCTTTCCTATATCTTGTATTTATCGTACTTTTGCCCTGGGGAGTCTCTTTCTCTTTTAACAAATGTCTGGAACTTTGGATTAAGAATTGGTGGAATACCAGGCAATCTGAAACTCTCTTAACTGATATTCAAGAGAAAAAGGTTCTAGAAAGATTCATAGAATTAGAAGAACTTTTTCTCTTGGACGAAATGATAAAAGAGAAACCGAAGACACATGTACAAAAACCTCCTATAGGAATACACAAGGAAATAATACAATTGGTCAAAATAGATAATGAGGATCATCTCCATATCATTTTGCATTTCTCGACAAATATAATCTGTTTGGCTATTCTAAGTGGTTCTTTTTTTCTGGGTAAAGAGGAACTTGTCATTTTGAATTCTTGGGTTCAGGAATTCTTCTATAACTTAAATGACTCAATAAAAGCTTTTTTGATTCTTTTAGTTACTGATTTTTTTGTTGGATTTCACTCCACCCGCGGTTGGGAACTACTAATTCGTTGGGTCTACAACGATCTTGGATGGGCTCCTAATGAGCTAATTTTCACTATTTTTGTTTGTAGTTTTCCAGTGATTCTAGATACATGTTTTAAATTTTGGATCTTTTTTTCTTTAAACCGTCTATCTCCTTCGCTTGTAGTCATTTATCATTCAATTAGTGAAGCATAAACTCATTCGATTTCCTGATATTAATCAAATTAGCATCTTTCTTCCTTTAGAAAGAAAGCCCTTTTCCATTTTAGCAAAATTCTTTCTATTTCTACCTGCTCAAGGTATTCATCATTCCAGTACAACTGTTGCAGTAGAATGACAACAGACTCGTGTATAGGGAACTAGATTAGCTTAGCTACCTATCTAATTTATTGTAGAAATTCTGGGATCTGCGATTGGATATGGAAAATAGAAATACTTTTTCTTGGGTAAAGGAACAGATGATTCGATCGATTTCTGTATCGATCATGATATACGTAATAACTCGGACATCTATTTCAAATGCATATCCCATTTTTGCGCAGCAGGGTTATGAAAACCCACGAGAAGCAACCGGACGAATTGTATGTGCCAATTGCCATTTAGCTAATAAGCCCGTGGATATTGAAGTTCCCCAAACTGTGCTTCCCGATACTGTATTTGAAGCAGTTCTTCGAATTCCTTATGATATGCAACTGAAACAAGTTCTTGGTAATGGGAAAAAGGGAGGGTTAAATGTGGGTGCTGTTCTTATTTTGCCCGAGGGATTCGAATTAGCGCCGCCCGACCGTATTTCTCCTGAGTTGAAAGAAAAGATAGGAAATCTTTCTTTTCAGAGTTATCGTCCCGATAAAAAAAATATTCTTGTGATAGGCCCTGTTCCCGGTAAGAAATATAGTGAAATCGTCTTTCCCATTCTTTCCCC